ATAGATACTTGTTTATCTTTATCATTTGAAATCATTCGAACAATTGTCCGATCCGATCGATCCGTTAGTTCCAATTTTTATTTATTCATTCTGCCTTTCTCTATGAGACTTCCAGTCTATATATAAAGTCTATATCTATATTATAATATTATAATCATTATAATCTATATACACTAGATTATATCTACTATGACTATGATATATAAATCTATATTATATTCTATATATGTCTATATATATATATAATATACATATAATTAAAATATACATATAATTAATATACATATAATATCTATATAATATATAAATATAATATTCTGTCATGTATCATAGTACATAGTATATATACATAGTATATATAAAATATAAATATAATATTACAAATATAATATACAAATATAATATAAATATAATAAATATAAAATATAATAATAATATAAATATATAAAAATATATAAAATGAAATTTAAATATTAAAAAAAATCTAATATCTAATATAAATAGAAATTATAAAATAAATATAAATAAATATAATATAATTTTAATATAAATAATATAATAAATTAAATATAATAAATATAAAATATAAATTATATGTAATGTAATTATTAATTTTATTATTAATTTTAATAATTAATAATTTTTTATTAATTTAAGAAATAAAGAGAAAAAATGATGAAAACAATAAAGCCATTGTTTTGTTACGTTTCCATATTAAAGTAAAGTATAGTACTTCATTTTTTCTTTATTTTAATGCCCGTTGGTGTTCCAAAAGTGCCTTTTCGGATTCCTGGAGAGGAAGATGCTACTTGGGTTGACTTATAGTGCGACTTGTTAGACATATTGGTCATATGGGATTTCCCCGTTACCTCCCCCGATCGAGTATTCTCTGTTTCGCCCAATCCAATAGATATATATTCAATTCAATATTGTATTGATTGAACCATCAAAAATTCGGAGCGTGAAGCACAATTAGATCAATTCCTATTGGGGATCAATATTATCAATTATTCTAATTGATGGTTTACTTGGACTGAGAAAATTAAAGTATACAGGCTCTGCTCATAGAATACCAAATTGGGAATGGTAAGAGTAAAGTACTAGAATGGGAGTGTAATTGTAGTAATATAAATATTGATGTAAATGTAGTAGTAAATGTAGTAATATTAAATTTAAATATAATATAATTATTTAATTTAATTATTAAAATTTAATTATTAATTATTATTTATTATATATTAATTATATTATATTATTAATTATATTATATATTATAATATATTATAATTATATTATAATATATATTATAATATATATATATATATATATATATATATAACTATATGATCTATACGATACGATTACACGATATAATTACCGCTTGTATCATAGGCTATTCTTAGCCTTACTATAGAGATAATCTAAAAATAATCTCAAAAGGTATAATCTCAAACTGTCTACCAAGTATTATGATGAATACATGGAATCGTTTGGGTAAAGGTATGAAACGAATTGAAAAAAAAATAAGCAGTACTGAAATCATTTGCCCTATATGTGCAAATATAATTCGGGCAAATCTTCCCCCGGAGTAGAACAAAAACCTAAAATAATTGAAAGGACCCATTCAGGAACAAGAAAATTACATCGTGATTTGAATTTTGATGAAACAATACATCAATGAGAAGTTAGTTTAATAAGTTACGAAAATTCTTTTTTTTTTTTTTTACTTTTTATACATTATAGAATATAGGGAACGGGAAGGAGGCCAAAACTCATGTTAAAAAAAATGGAAGAAAAGCAAAACGCTTCATTAGAAAAACAGTTATAAAAAAAAAGAAATAAGACTGGAATCGACACATTGATTTTTTTCTCTTTTGACCCGTATGCATCCAAAGGTGCACGTACGGTTCCACAGGGATACAATTTTGCCCTAATCAACCGACTTCATCGAGAAAGACTACTTTTTTTAGGCCAAGAGGTTGATAGCGAGATCTCGAATCAACTTGCTGGTCTCATGGTATATCTCAGCCTAGAAGATGCTACTAGGGATCTTTATTTGTTTATAAACTCTCCAGGCGGATGGGTAATACCAGGAATAGCCATTTATGACACTATGCAATTTGTGGTACCCGATGTACATACAATATGCATGGGATTAGCAGCTTCAATGGGATCTTTCATTTTGGTCGGAGGAGAAATTACCAAACGTCTAGCATTCCCTCACGCTTGGCGCCAATGAGTTTTTTTAGAAAAAAAAAGAAGACTATGCCTTCGCTCTATCGAATATGAATCAAAAAAAAAAAAAAAGAATAAGTAATAATAGCATGGCACTTCGAGTTCGATATGAGCAAACCATTATTGTTTTTTCCTAACATGAGATTTTGTATTGAGATAATAGTATGAAAAAGAAGAGTTATTACCAATTGGATCTTGATCTTATGTGTCAAGAGTTAATTTCAGCGTCACAAACCATTTTTCTTCCACACCACACACCAGAAGTCTCTTTCTTATCTTTATGTTATCAGAGAAAGAGTAAAAAAAATGGAAAAATTTATTTTATCCTTCTTGGATCGTATCAAAAAGAAACTTTGGGATTGCTAAACCACAGACAAGATAAATAGATAAATTATATATATATATAATAAAGTAAAATAAAGCAACAGAACCATCATAGTATTTTTCTTTACTACTACGAAAGGAAGGGTGGTAAATGGATCATCTAAACATTTGGATCATATGAGTTATATTTCTTCTTTTCGATAGAAGAAATTCTATTGCAAAAGGAAAGGAAGAAAAAATAAATTCCATTGCAGAGCCGTATGCAATGTACAAAATATGCCCGTACGGTTGTTTAATTTCTTCTTGTTATTTTGATTCCCCCTTACTTTAATCAAATCGTGCGAGATACGCATAGAAGAATCGTTCATGATGTTATATCAATATCATCAGGGTTATGATTCACCAACCTGCTAGTTCTTTTTATGAGGCACAAGCAGGGGAATTTATCCTGGAAGCAGAAGAACTGTTGAAGCTTCGCGAAACCCTCACAAAAGCTTATGTACAAAGAACGGACAACCCTTTATGGGTTATATCCGAAGACATGGAAAGGGATGTTTTTATGTCAGCAACAGAAGCCCAAGCTCATGGCATCGTTGATCTTGTAGCGGTCGAAGATGAGAATACTGGAGATTTTATATTTATATAAATATAGAATTCCATTTCAAAATTAGAATTTTCCGTGATTTGATAGTGAATAGAAATCTTTCATAATCATCAACCATCAGGTTAAGATCGATCTAAGCCAATCCACTCTATTCTATCTAGAATGAGATTATATAGACACGACATGCCAACCATTAAACAACTTATTAGAAACGCAAGACAGCCAATAAGAAATGTCACGAAATCCCCCGCTCTTCGAGGATGTCCTCAGCGTCGAGGAACATGTACTAGGGTGTATGTGCGACTCGTTCAGTTCAGATCATGAGTTTGAAGAAATGAAAAAAATTTTTCCAGTATCAATGAACACTACCAATGAATAGGATAGATAGAGTGAAAGACCGCCATTTAATTTACTATCTAAATAACTATCTAAAAATGAGGATCTATCATTTACCTATTATGTTATGTAATGTAATTTATGGTTTCTATTGGTGCAAATCCAATCACTCCGTTTTAGATGAGAAGCAATTCTCCATTGGTAGCAAATAGTTATCCATTAAGCGGAGGAAATAGTCTTATAAGAAGCAAAAGGGTTATGCTCCTATTCTTATTCTTGAAAAAAAAAAACGGACTAACACGGACTAACAGGGTCAGCTACCTAGCCAACTTTCACTTTACAGAATTAAATGCCGTCACTGTATGGATAGCTTTTTTGTGAAAAGGACTATCTAATTATAATTAGAAAAAAAATTCTAATTGAAAAAAGGATGGGGTAGAGCCAAAGAGTGTGAACTATACAAGTTCACAATAAAATTCGATGAAATGAAAGAAGAGGCTCCGGTGTATAGAGAGGACCTCACCGTTTAAAAAGTTGCCATAGAAACGAGGAAACCCACTATTTAGCAGCAGTAGAATTTATTATTTCCAGGCAAGATACCTGGAAGTAAAAATTGTGGTCGGGAAGGTCATAGTAGCAAAAGCCATTGGAATTTATATTTTATATATCGGAAAAATCCGTTTTGTTATTAATCGACCGGAGGAAAAGGATGACTGAAAGAAGAGAAATCCATTAGTTATTCAATAAAGTTTCATTTGATTTAATGACCAGAGTTAAACGGGGATATACAGCTCGAAGACGTCGAAAAAAAATTTGTTTATTTGCATCAACCTTTATAGGGGCTCATTCAAGACTTACTCGAACGAGTACTCAACAAAGAATGAGAGCTTTGGGTTCCTCTCATCGAGATAGGAGCAGGAAAAAGAGAGATTTTCGTCGTTTGTGGATCACTCGGATAAATGCAGTAACTCGTGAGGATATGGTATCCTATGGTTATAGTAGATTCATACACAATCTGTACAAGAAACAATTGCTTCTGAATCGTAAAATACTTGTGCAAATAGTCCTATCAAATAAGATTTGTTTTGATATGATTTCAAATAAAATCATTAATCAATCAAATACAAATAAAGGAATAAAAGAATCTTAATAGAATATAAGAATATACTATACAGGAAACAAGAATGATTGAAACAGAATTTCCCGGAGTCCATTCTCCGGGAAGATAGAAGAAAAATAAATTAAGATTTGAAATAAACGAGCATCTTAAAAAAAAAAAAAAAATTTATTACCCATTTTTCCTTTTTTATAACATTTTATAACACAAGAATCAACTCGGGATTCTAGGTTTTTCGAGCAAAACATTAATCTGAGCTTGAGTTCCTATTGGAGTTTTGAGGAGTATGTCTATTTATTTTTGGTTCTAGGACCAGTAGTTCTAGGGATCGACTCCCCTCTCTCCAATTGTTTCTCATTATTACGAAAAGGTAACGAAGATAAAATACGAGCTTGTTTTATAGCAATAGTAATTAATCGTTGTTGTTTCAAGGTCAATCTATTCATCCGTCTAGATAAGATTTTTCCTTGTTCACTAATAAATCGACTAATTAAACTCATGTTTCTATAATCGATTCGATCCCCCGATCCAATTGGGGGTAAACGCCTACGAAAAGATCGCTTGTATTTACGAAAAGGTTGTTTGTATTTATCCATGGTTTGCTTATTCCTTGTTTGTTTATTTCTTATACTTATATCTTATATATAATTATATCTTATATCTTATATATAATTATATATAATTATATCTTATAATTAATTATTACTTATATATACTTATAATTAATTAATTATTACTTATATATATATATAATATATATATATAAATATATATATATATATATAATAATAATATATAATAATAATATATAATATTATAATTATAATATTATAATATAAATAATAAATATAAAATATAAATAAAATAATCTAGAAAATACAATTCTACTTTTTTTATTCATTTAATATCCGACCAAAATAGGATTTGGTTTGTATTATCTATGTGAAGATGTCAAGTTCTTACTCTTCCCGCTCCTTGGAAAAATCACACATGCATTCTGTTCCATCTATTTCTTTATTTCCCCATGAATCATATATTTTTTACAATAGCGACAAAATTTTCTCAATTCTAATCGATTGGGTGTATTGTGTCGATTCTTTTGAGTAATATATCTAGAAAAGCCCGGCGATTCTTTATTGACACCCTTTCGAACACAGCTGGTACATTCCAAAATCACTATAATTCTGATATCTTTACCCTTGGCCATGAACCTCCTTTTCATTTTGGATCGACTTCACTTTTTAACTCTCCTCATTTTTGTTTTTGATCCGAACCAAAAACGAAAGAAAATAAAAAATCTATATTTACTAACTAGAGATGGAATTTTAAAATATTATTATTATTAGAAGTCGAATGACTTCGAAGTACTATAATCTAAAATCTAATTACTATGAATTACTATAACAATAAAGAAAGAGAGTCATATTCATTAATAGAAGTTCATTAATATAAGAATATTAAATATAGTAATAATTAAGTAATACAATTTTTTCTAACTAGGAATTATTCCTTTCCTATCCTAATTCCTAATCCACATTTCTATTTCTTTTATCCCAAATTATATCGTAGATTCACTGTATTTTGACTGAGGTTCGATACACTTTTTTTTCCTATCCTAAAGAAAAGGGGATCTAAATTGAAGCCATGTTACGTGGAATGGTATCTCAAATCTTCTTCATTTCTTCACATATCAATACAAGACAAGAATTCAATTAGAATTAAAAAAAGGGGAATGACAAGGCATCTGGAAATAAACGATTAATTTCTATCAATAGACCCGCTAAAGACCCAAACCATAGAGTGGTTAGCACAGGTGCCGTGGAGAGATATGTTTTTATATCTCGCATTTTAAATCCTCCTTCTTCTTTGATATTTATTTATTTTAAATTTTTTTCTTTATTATTAATCATTATACTTATTATTAATATATTTTATATTTTATTTATATTTATATAAATATTATATATTTTTTATTTATTTTATATTTATTATATTTATATAAATATTATTTATTATTATTATTTATTATATTATTATATAAATATTATATTATTAATATAAATATATTATTATTATTATTATATATATTATTATTATATATTATACAATATTATTATTATATATATGTTATATATATGTTATATGTTAATAATATATATGTTATGTTATATATTGTTGATATGTTAATAATATATATGTTTATGTTATATTAGTTAGATATTAGTTATATTAAGTTAATTACGTTATAGTAAATATTAATTATTATAATTTAATTATAATTTAATATTAATATAATATATTTTTAGATTTTTAATATTTTAATTATTTAATTTTAATATTAATTATTTATAATTTTATAATTATTTTTTTATTTTATTTTAATATTTTAATTTTAATATTTATTTTTTAATATTTAATTATTATTATTTAATATTATTTATATTTATATTTATTTATATTTAATATATATATATATTAATATATATATATTAAGTAGTAAGGTAGGTAAGGTAGAGGAAAAATAGGTGAAAAACGAACGATGTAGAAAACAAGACATGGATTTTGTACAATGACACTGTACAACAATCTTAAAAAGGGATGTAGCGCAGCTTGGTAGCGCGTTTGTTTTGGGTACAAAATGTCGCGGGTTCAAATCCTGTCATCCCTACTATTCTTTCTCCTATGGACAGTTACAGGAGATTCATTGAGTAAGATCGGGTAAAATTGGACATAATTTTTGCATACTATATGTACACAAGACCCCCCAAGGGTCAAAAAATATTTTCTTTACAATCGAATCTAATCTTATGGGATATAAGAAAACGCTCTTAGTTCAGTTCGGTAGAACGCGGGTCTCCAAAACCCGATGTCGTAGGTTCAAATC